GCTAACGTAGCTTAACTAAAGCATAACACTGAAGATGTTAAGATAGACCCTAGAAAGTCTCGTAAGCACAAAAGCTTGGTCCTGACTTTACTATCAGCTTTGGTTATATTTATACATGCAAGTATCAGCATCCCTGTGAGAATGCCCTATATTTTCCTCCCCGGAAAAAAGGAGCAGGCATTAGGCACAATCTTAGTGTTAGCCCATAACGCCTTGCTTAGCCACACCCCCAAGGGAACTCAGCAGTAATAAACATTAAGCAATAAGTGAAAACTTGACTTAGTTAAAACCAAGAGAGCCGGTTAAACTCGTGCCAGCCACCGCGGTTATACGAGAGGCTCAAGTTGATAAACACCGGCGTAAAATGTGGTTAACATATTGTTGTACTAAAGCTAAACATCTTCAAAGCTGTTATACCCACACGAAGACAGGAAAACCTTCTACGAAAGTGGCTTTAAACTAATGCTAACCCACGAAAACTAGGAAACAAACTGGGATTAGATACCCCACTATGCCTAGCCTTAAACACAAGTAAACATTTACACCTTCTGCTTGCCAGGGAACTACGAGCCCCAGCTTAAAACCCAAAGGACTTGGCGGTGCTTTAGACCCCCCTAGAGGAGCCTGTTCTAGAACCGATAACCCCCGTTAAACCTCACCCTCTCTTGTTTATCCCGCCTATATACCGCCGTCGTCAGCTTACCCTGTGAAGGTTTCATAGTGAGCTTAATTGGTAAAACCTAAAACGTCAGGTCGAGGTGTAGCGTACGAGAGGGGAAGAAATGGGCTACATTCACTGAGCCAGTGAACACGCACAATGCCTTGAAATTAGACATTCAAAGGAGGATTTAGCAGTAAGGAAAGAACAGAGTGCTCTCCTGAAACCGGCCCTGAAGCGCGCACACACCGCCCGTCACTCTCCCCACCAATAGACTAACTATAAATAAAACCAAACTTCCATCAAGGGGAGGCAAGTCGTAACATGGTAAGTGTACCGGAAGGTGCACTTGGAAAAATCAGAGTGTAGCTAAAATAGAATAGCATCTCCCTTACACTGAGAAGATCCTCGTGCAAACCAAGGCACCCTGAACACTCCTAACAGCTAGCCCCCTCCCCAAAAACAACAAACACCATTAATAAACCCCCATAAACAATACAAACAAACAACAAACCATTTTTCCTCCCTAGTATGGGTGACAGAAAAGGATACATGGCGCAACAGAAAAAGTACCGCAAGGGAAAGCTGAAAGAGGAATGAAAAAACTCAGTAAAGAAGAAGAAAGTAGAGACAACCCCTCGTACCTTTTGCATCATGACTTAGCTAGTACCCCTCAAGCAAAATGCCTTTTAGTTTGAACCCCCGAAACTAAGCGAGCTACTCCAAGACAGCCTATTTTTAGGGCAAATCCGTCTCTGTGGCAAAAGAGTGGAAAGATCTTTGAGTAGAGGTGACAGACCTACCGAGCTCAGTTATAGCTGGTTGCCTACAAAAAGAATAAAAGTTCACCCTCTAATTTTTTTAACTCAAAACTGCACATGCCTTCCAGTGATAAAAAGAAAATTAAAGAGCTATTCAAGGGGGGAACAGCCCCCTTGAAAAAAGATACAACTTTATTTAGAAGGCTAAAGATTAAATAATTATCAGGCACAGTACCTCGGTGGGCCTAAAAGCAGCCATCCCTACAGAAAGCGTTAAAGCTCAAGTACTTTACCCCTCCCTAATCCCAAAAACACAATCTTAAGCCCCTCCTTTATTTATAGTAGGCCTTTTCATGCCCCCATGAAAGAGACACTGCTAAGATGAGTAATAAGAGGAAATGCTCCTCTCCTAAACACCTGCATAACTCAGAACGAACCCCCACTGAAAATTAACGCCCCCAACATTAGAGGGGCCTGGAGTAACCCCAAAATAACCTAGAAAAACCTCCTAAAAAAAGCGTTAACCCTACACAGGTGTGTTTAAGGAAAGACTAAAAGAAAAAGAAGGAACTCGGCAAACACTGGCCTCGCCTGTTTACCAAAAACATCGCCTCTTGCAACAAACGTATAAGAGGTCCCGCCTGCCCTGTGACTAACTAGTTTAACGGCCGCGGTATTTTGACCGTGCGAAGGTAGCGTAATCACTTGTCTTTTAAATGAAGACCTGTATGAATGGCACAACGAGGGCTAAACTGTCTCCTTTTTCTAGTCAATGAAATTAATCTCCCCGTGCAGAAGCGGGGATACTAACATAAGACGAGAAGACCCTATGGAGCTTAAGACACAAGACAGCCCCTGTAAAACACCTAGCTTAATAGAAATAACTAAAGGGTTCCTGTCCTCCTGTCTTTGGTTGGGGCGACCGCGGGGAAACAAATATCCCCCATGTGGAATGGGCCCTCCCCCCAAAGCCAGAGCAACAGCTCTAGCTAACAGAATATCTGACCTACAAGATCCGGCAAAGCCGATCAACGGACCGAGTTACCCTAGGGATAACAGCGCAATCCCCTTTTAGAGCCCATATCGACAAGGGGGTTTACGACCTCGATGTTGGATCAGGACATCCTAATGGTGCAGCCGCTATTAAGGGTTCGTTTGTTCAACGATTAAAGTCCTACGTGATCTGAGTTCAGACCGGAGAAATCCAGGTCAGTTTCTATCTATGAATGTTTTTTTCTAGTACGAAAGGACCGAAAAGAAGAGGCCTATGCTGCAAGTAAGCCTCCCCCTCACCTAAGGAAAACAACTAAAATAGGTAAAAGGGCATAAAACCCTGCCTAAGAAAAAGGCAAGTTAAGGTGGCAGAGCCCGGAATAATGCAAAAGGCCTAAGCCCTTTAAACAGGGGTTCAAATCCTCTCCCTAACTTATGCTTAATACAATTTTAACTCACCTAATCAACCCTCTTGCATTTATTGTCCCTGTCCTTCTAGCTGTAGCATTTCTTACCCTCCTTGAACGTAAAGTTTTAGGATACATGCAACTACGAAAAGGCCCAAATATTGTGGGACCCTATGGTCTTCTACAACCAATTGCAGACGGAGTAAAACTTTTTATCAAAGAACCAGTACGACCCTCCACTGCTTCCCCAATACTTTTTCTGCTTGCCCCTATATTAGCACTCACTCTTGCCCTTACCCTCTGAGCACCAATTCCCTTCCCCCACCCAGTAGTAGACCTTAACTTAAGCATCCTTTTTATTTTAGCCCTCTCTAGTTTAGCAGTTTACTCAATCCTAGGCTCGGGTTGAGCCTCCAACTCAAAATATGCCTTAATTGGAGCACTACGAGCAGTTGCACAAACAATTTCATATGAAGTCAGCCTTGGTCTTATTCTACTAAGTGTCATTATTTTTACTGGAGGCTTTACCCTACAAACTTTTAGTATTGCCCAAGAAAGCACATGACTTCTTCTTCCAGCATGACCTCTAGCAGCCATATGATACATCTCAACCCTAGCAGAAACTAACCGAGCACCTTTTGACCTAACAGAGGGGGAGTCTGAACTAGTCTCAGGTTTTAATGTAGAATATGCAGGAGGCCCTTTTGCCCTTTTCTTTCTTGCAGAATATGCAAATATTCTACTAATAAATACACTTTCTGCTACCCTTTTCTTAGGGGCCCACCACCTCCCCCACTTCCCTGAAATTACCTCCATCAACCTCATACTCAAAGCAGCCTTACTTTCTGTGCTTTTCCTATGGATTCGAGCATCCTACCCCCGATTTCGCTATGATCAATTAATACACCTCATCTGAAAAAATTTTCTTCCCCTAACCCTTGCTCTAGTTATTTGACACTTTTCACTTCCCCTAGCACTCGCAGGCCTCCCCCCACAATTATAACAGGAGCCGTGCCTGAATTAAAGGGCCACTTTGATAGAGTGAATAATGGGGGTTAAAATCCCCCCGCCTCCTTAGAAAGAAGGGACTTGAACCCTACCTGAAGAGATCAAAACTCTTAGTGCTTCCACTACACCACTTCCTAGTAAAGTCAGCTAAATAAGCTTTTGGGCCCATACCCCAAACATGTTGGTTAAACCCCTTCCTTTGCTAATGAACCCTTACATCTTTCTCCTTCTTTTTTTTGGCCTAGCACTAGGAACCACCATTACTGTTACCAGCTCCCACTGACTCCTTGCATGAATAGGCCTAGAGATTAATACACTTGCCATTATTCCACTAATAGCACAACAACACCACCCCCGAGCAATTGAAGCCACCACTAAATATTTCTTAACACAAGCAACTGCTGCTGCCACTCTTTTATTTGCTAGCATTACAAATGCTTGACTAACAGGACAATGGGACATTCAACTGATAACACACCCCCTTCCTACAACCATAATTATCCTTGCACTCTCTCTCAAGATTGGACTAGCCCCACTTCACACCTGACTACCAGAAGTTCTCCAAGGACTAAACCTGACTACAGGACTAATCCTTTCCACCTGACAAAAATTAGCCCCCTTTGCATTACTACTACAAATTCCCACAACCAACCAAGAACTTCTTATCTTACTTGGCCTTACTTCCACCCTCGTTGGAGGATGAGGAGGGCTAAACCAAACACAACTACGAAAAATTCTTGCTTATTCATCCATTGCACACCTCGGCTGAATACTTATTATCCTTCAATTTGTTCCCTCATTAACACTTCTTGCATTAACAACATATCTTATCATAACCTCCTCAGCCTTCCTTACCCTAAACCTCAATAGTACCACCAACATAAACTCTTTAGCAACAACATGAGCTAAAGCACCCCTCCTAACAACCCTAGTACCCCTCCTACTTCTCTCCCTAGGAGGCCTCCCCCCTATAACAGGTTTCATACCAAAATGACTTATTCTCCAAGAACTTACAAAACAAAATTTACCACTAACAGCTACTTTTGCAGCTTTAACAGCTCTTCTAAGCCTATATTTTTATCTTCGCATATCATACGCAATGACCCTTACTATTGCCCCTAATAACCTAGCTGGCCTTACCCCCTGACGATTCCCCCATCCCTCCTCCTCTTTAGCTCTTTCTTTAACTACACTACCAGCCCTCCTCCTTCTTCCTCTCACCCCAGCAACCATGGCCCTCCTCCACCTTTAAGAGAGGCTTAGGATAACACAAGACCAAAGGCCTTCAAAGCCTTAAGCGAGAGTGAAAATCTCTCAGCCTCTGAAATTAAGACTTGCGGGACACTAACCCCCATCTTCTACATGCAAAGCAGACACTTTAATTAAGCTAAAGCCTTTCTAGGTGGGAAGGCCTCGATCCTACAAACTCTTAGTTAACAGCTAAGTGCTCAAACCAGCGAGCATCCGCCTACCTTTCCCCCGCCAGCCGGGCAAAATGGCGGGGGAAAGCCCCGGCAGACGTCAATCTGCTACTTAAGATTTGCAATCCTATATGTTAACACCTCAAGGCTTGGTAAAAAGAGGACTTAAACCTCTGTGCATGGGGCTACAATCCACCACTTAAACACTCAGCCATTTTACCTGTGGCAATCACACGTTGATTCTTTTCGACTAACCATAAAGACATTGGTACCCTCTATCTTGTATTTGGTGCCTGAGCCGGAATAGTTGGGACAGCCCTCAGCCTTCTAATTCGGGCAGAACTAAGCCAACCTGGCGCCCTCTTGGGGGATGACCAAATTTATAACGTTATCGTGACTGCACATGCCTTTGTAATAATTTTCTTTATAGTAATACCAATTATGATTGGAGGCTTTGGAAACTGACTGATTCCCCTAATAATCGGAGCCCCAGACATGGCTTTCCCTCGAATAAATAATATAAGCTTTTGACTCCTCCCCCCTTCTTTTCTTCTTCTTCTAGCATCTTCTGGAGTTGAAGCTGGAGCAGGCACCGGATGAACTGTCTACCCCCCTTTGGCAGGGAATCTCGCACATGCTGGAGCCTCAGTAGACCTAACCATCTTTTCTCTGCATCTTGCAGGTATTTCTTCTATTTTAGGTGCCATTAATTTTATTACAACAATTTTAAACATGAAGCCCCCTGCAATTTCACAGTACCAAACACCTCTGTTTGTGTGAGCAGTTCTCATTACTGCTGTTCTTCTTCTACTTTCACTCCCTGTTCTAGCTGCAGGCATTACTATGCTTTTAACAGACCGAAACCTAAATACAACCTTTTTTGACCCGGCAGGAGGGGGGGACCCAATCCTTTACCAACACTTATTCTGATTCTTTGGACATCCAGAAGTATATATTTTAATTTTACCCGGCTTTGGTATAATCTCACATATTGTAGCATATTATGCTGGTAAAAAAGAACCCTTCGGCTATATAGGCATAGTCTGAGCTATAATGGCCATTGGTTTATTAGGCTTTATTGTATGAGCCCACCACATGTTTACAGTAGGAATGGATGTAGACACACGAGCTTACTTTACTTCTGCTACAATAATTATTGCCATCCCTACAGGAGTTAAAGTCTTTAGCTGACTTGCCACCCTCCATGGAGGAGCAATTAAGTGAGAAACCCCCCTTCTTTGATCACTTGGTTTCATCTTTCTCTTTACAGTGGGGGGCTTAACTGGGATTGTCTTAGCCAACTCCTCCCTAGACATCACCCTTCATGACACCTACTATGTAGTTGCCCACTTCCATTATGTCTTATCCATGGGTGCTGTTTTTGCTATCATGGCAGGATTTGTGCATTGATTCCCCCTCCTTACAGGCTACACCCTTCATACAACTTGGTCTAAAATTCATTTTGGGGTAATGTTTGTTGGAGTAAATTTAACTTTCTTTCCCCAACACTTTTTAGGACTAGCAGGGATGCCCCGTCGATACTCAGACTACCCTGACGCTTATACCCTCTGAAACACTGTCTCTTCTCTTGGCTCTTTAATCTCCCTCACAGCTGTAATCATGTTTCTTTTTATCCTCTGAGAAGCTTTTGCTGCTAAACGAGTTGTTTCTTCTGTGGAACTAACTGCAACTAATATTGAATGACTTCATGGGTGCCCTCCCCCCTATCACACATTTGAGGAACCTGCTTTTGTTCAAGTTCAAGCCCCCCACTAACGAGAAAGGAGGGAATTGAACCCCCATAAACTGGTTTCAAGCCAGACACATAACCATTCTGCCACTTTCTTAATAAGATACTAGTAAAATAGAAATTACACTGCTTTGTCAAGGCAGAATCGTGAGTTAAACCCTCACGTACCTTACTAATGGCCTACCCCTCACAACTAGGATTTCAAGATGCAGCATCACCTGTAATAGAAGAACTTCTTCATTTTCACGACCACGCCCTCATAATTGTCTTTCTTATTAGTACCCTTGTACTTTACATTATTGTTGCCATAGTTTCAACCAAGCTAACTAACATATATCTTCTTGATTCACAAGAAATTGAAATTATTTGAACAATTCTTCCAGCTATTATTCTCATCTTAATTGCCCTTCCCTCACTACGTATTTTATATCTAATAGACGAAATTAATAACCCCCACTTAACAGTAAAAGCCATTGGACACCAGTGGTATTGAAGCTATGAATACACAGACTACCAAGAGATTGCCTTTGACTCATATATGGTACCTACACAAGACTTAACCCCTGGCCAATTTCGCCTCCTAGAAGTAGACCATCGAATGGTTGTCCCAACAGAAGCCCCCATCCGTGTTCTAGTAACTGCTGAAGATGTTCTGCACTCATGAGCAGTCCCTGCCCTGGGTGTCAAAATAGATGCTGTCCCTGGTCGCCTAAACCAAACAGCTTTCATTACCTCCCGCCCAGGAGTGTTTTATGGACAATGCTCAGAAATCTGTGGAGCAAACCATAGCTTTATACCAATTGTAGTAGAAGCCATTCCCCTAAAGTATTTCCAAGACTGATCTACACTTATGCTTGAAGACGCCTCACTAGAAAGCTAAACTGGACAACAGCATCAGCCTTTTAAGCTGAAAATTGGTGCCTTCCAACCACCTCTAGTGACATGCCCCAGTTAAACCCCTCCCCATGGTTTGCTATCCTAGTCTTCTCCTGACTTGTTTTTCTTACAATTGTTATCCCAAAAACACTAAATCACACGTTCCCAAATGAACCCTCCCTCCAAACCACACAAACCCCTAAAACAGACTCCTGATCTTGACCATGATAACTAGCTTTTTTGATCAATTTATAAGCCCTATTTACCTGGGGATTCCTCTAATAGCCCTTGCTTTTATTCTTCCCTGACTTCTTTTTCCCTCCCCTGCCCCCCGCTGACTCAACAACCGACTTTTAACCCTCCAAAGCTGATTTATTAATCGTTTCACATCCCAACTACTAGCCCCTATAAATGTAGGGGGGCACAAATGAGCTTTAATTTTAACATCCCTTATAATTTTCCTTATCACCCTAAACATGCTGGGTCTTTTACCTTACACTTTTACTCCCACTACCCAACTTTCTTTAAATATGGGCCTTGCTGTCCCCCTATGACTAGCCACTGTTCTAATTGGGCTACGAAACCAGCCTACAGCTGCCCTTGGTCACCTCCTCCCAGAAGGCACCCCCGGCCCTCTCATTCCTGTTCTCATTATTATTGAGACAATTAGCCTTTTTATTCGCCCTCTTGCTCTAGGTGTACGACTAACAGCCAATCTTACAGCAGGACATCTTTTAATACAACTTATTGCAACAGCTGCTTTCGTTTTACTTCCCCTTATACCAACAGTAGCAGGCCTCACAGCTATTGTTCTCTTCTTACTTACAATTTTAGAAGTAGCTGTTGCCATAATTCAAGCATACGTCTTTGTACTCCTTATAAGCCTATATCTCCAAGAAAACGTTTAATGGCCCACCAAGCACATGCATATCATATAGTAGACCCCAGCCCATGACCTCTCACAGGAGCCATTGCTGCCCTCTTAATAACATCTGGCCTCGCCATCTGATTCCACTATAATACAATAACCCTTATTGGACTAGGAACTACCCTTCTTTTATTAACCATATACCAATGATGACGAGACATCATTCGAGAAGGAACCTTTCAAGGACACCATACGCCCCCTGTACAAAAAGGCCTTCGTTATGGTATAATTCTTTTTATTACTTCAGAAGTTTTCTTCTTTCTTGGATTCTTCTGAGCCTTCTTTCATGCAAGTTTAGCCCCCACCCCAGAAATTGGAGGCTGCTGGCCCCCAACAGGCATTGCTGCCCTTGACCCCTTTAGTGTTCCTCTCCTTAACACAGCCGTTCTTTTAGCTTCTGGTGTAACTGTAACATGAGCACACCACAGCATTATGGAAGGAGAACGAAAACAAGCTATTCAAAGCCTCACCCTAACCATTCTCCTCGGGGCATACTTTACTTTTCTTCAGGCAATAGAATACTATGAAGCACCTTTTACAATTGCTGATGGAGTTTATGGCTCTACCTTTTTTGTTGCCACTGGCTTCCACGGCCTTCATGTTATTATTGGTACCACCTTTCTTGCTGTCTGCCTTCTCCGACAAATCAACTACCACTTTACAATTGAACATCACTTTGGATTTGAAGCAGCAGCATGATACTGACACTTTGTAGATGTAGTCTGACTATTCCTTTACATCTCTATCTACTGATGAGGCTCATATCTTTCTAGTACAAACTAGTATAAGTGACTTCCAATTACCCGATCTTGGTTAAATTCCAAGGAAAGATAATGAATCTAATTACCACTATTATATTTATTGCTATTGCCCTTTCAGCAATTTTAGCAGTTGTTTCTTTCTGACTCCCTCTTATTTTACCAGACCAAGAAAAAGTATCCCCCTATGAGTGTGGGTTTGACCCTCTTGGCTCCGCCCGCCTCCCCTTCTCTATGCGCTTTTTTTTAGTTGCCATTCTTTTTCTTTTATTTGACCTTGAAATTGCCTTACTTCTTCCCCTCCCCTGAGGGGATCAACTACCCCACCCCCTTGCTTCCTTTTTTTGAGCCACTCTTCTCCTTCTTCTATTAACTCTTGGCCTAGTTTATGAATGAATTCAAGGGGGCCTTGAATGAGCCGAATAGGTGCTTATTTTAAATAAAATATTTGATTTCGGCTCAAAAGCTTGTGGTTAAAGTCCACAAACACCTAATGACCATTACCCACTTTGCTTTCTCAACAGCCTTCCTATTAGGCTTAGCTGGCCTAGCATTTCATCGTGCTCACCTTCTATCAGCCTTGCTATGTTTAGAAGGAATAATACTTTCCCTTTTTCTTGCCCTCTCTTTATGAACACTAGAACTAAACACAACAAGCTTTTCAGCTTCCCCTATACTTTTGCTTGCTTTCTCTGCCTGTGAGGCAAGTGCAGGCCTTGCTCTCTTAGTAGCCACAGCCCGAACACACGGTAATGACCGACTACAAAACTTTAACCTCCTACAATGCTAAAAATTCTTATCCCAACAATTATGCTTATCCCAACCACATGACTAACCCCGGCTAAAATACTATGGTCAACTACCCTTGCCCACAGCCTTTTTGTAGCATTTTTTAGCCTTACATGACTAAGCAACTCAAATGAAACAGGATGAACATTAATAAACAACCTATTAGCCTTAGACCCCCTTTCTACCCCCCTTTTAGTATTAACCTGCTGACTCCTCCCCCTTATAATTCTTGCAAGCCAAAACCATACCTCCACAGAACCTATCAACCGACAACGTATATTCTTAACCCTTCTGGTTTCCCTTCAGATCTTCCTAATTATAGCTTTTTCAGCAACCGAAGTCCTTTTATTTTATGTTATGTTTGAAGCTACTCTAGTCCCCACCCTAATCCTAATCACCCGATGAGGCAATCAAGCAGAACGCCTTAATGCTGGAACATATTTTTTGTTTTACACCCTGGCAGGCTCCCTCCCCCTCTTAGTTGCCCTCTTAATTTTACAAAATACAACCGGAACCCTGTCCCTTTTAACCCTGCCTTATACCACACCTTTTCCCCTATCTACCACAGCTGATAAAATATGATGAGCTGGCTGTTTACTAGCTTTTCTTGTTAAAATGCCCCTCTATGGAATACATCTATGACTACCAAAAGCCCATGTCGAAGCTCCAATTGCTGGCTCTATAGTACTTGCTGCCGTCCTTCTCAAACTTGGAGGCTATGGCATAATACGCATAGTAATTATACTCGAACCTTTAACTAAAACACTAAGCTATCCCTTTATTGTTCTTGCACTATGAGGGGTTGTAATAACAGGCTCTATTTGCTTACGTCAAACAGATTTAAAATCCCTCATCGCCTACTCCTCAGTAGGACACATAGGCCTTGTAGTAGGGGGGATTCTAATCCAAACCCCTTGAGGCTTTACTGGGGCCCTCATCTTAATAATTGCTCACGGCCTAACTTCCTCTGCCCTCTTCTGTTTAGCCAACACTAATTATGAACGAACCCACACCCGTACTATACTCCTTGCACGAGGAATACAAATAATTCTTCCTCTCATAACCTCATGATGGTTTATTGCAAGCTTAGCAAACCTTGCTCTCCCCCCTCTCCCAAACCTCATAGGAGAATTAATAATTATTACTTCCCTTTTTAACTGATCCTGAACAAGCATTATCTTAACAGGAGCCGGAACCCTTATTACAGCAGGCTACTCCTTATATATGTTTTTAATAACTCAACGTGGCCCAATCCCTCAACACATTATTGCCCTCGACCCCTCCCACACTCGAGAACACCTCTTATTAGCCCTCCACCTTCTTCCCCTACTAATACTAATTACAAACCCTGCCCTAATCTGAGGCTGAACTACTTGTAGATATAGTTTAACAAAAACATTAGATTGTGATTCTAAAAACAAGGGTTAAAACCCCCTTATCCACCGAGAAAGGCTTGCTAGCAACAAAGATTGCTAACCCTTGTACCCTCGGTTGGATTCCGAAGCTCTCTCGCCCTGCTTTTAAAGGATAACAGCTCATCCACTGGTCTTAGGAACCAAAACCTCTTGGTGCAAATCCAAGTAAAAGCTATGCACCCTACCCCCCTTATAATAACAACAAGCCTCCTTCTTACCTTTGCTTTACTAATATACCCCCTCCTCACAACCTTCTCCCCCAACCCAAAGCTTCCAACTTGGGCCCTAATACAAGTAAAAACAGCTATTAAACTTGCTTTTTTTGTTAGCCTACTACCCCTATTTCTGTTCCTTACAGAGGGCACAGAAGCTGTAGTTACTAACTGAAACTGGCTAAATACAACTATATTTGATGTAAACATCAGCTTTAAGTTTGACTTTTATTCAATTATTTTTACCCCAATCGCCCTCTATGTCTCTTGGTCTATTTTAGAGTTTGCGTCATGGTACATACACACAGACCCTAACATAAACCGATTCTTTAAATACCTTCTAATCTTCTTGATTGCTATAATTATCCTTGTCACTGCTAACAACATGTTTCAAATCTTTATTGGCTGGGAAGGAGTAGGTATTATATCTTTTTTACTGATTGGCTGATGATATGCACGAGCTGATGCAAACACAGCTGCCCTTCAAGCAGTCATCTATAACCGGGTGGGAGACATTGGCTTAATTTTTGCCATAGCTTGAATAGCCACCAACCTAAATTCCTGAGAAATACAACAAATCTTTTCTACTACACAAACACTAGACCTCACACTACCCCTTTTTGGGTTAATCCTAGCTGCTACTGGTAAATCAGCCCAGTTTGGCCTTCATCCCTGACTACCCTCTGCTATAGAGGGGCCCACACCGGTCTCTGCCCTACTACACTCAAGTACAATAGTTGTTGCAGGTATTTTTTTGCTTGTACGCATAAGCCCCTTAATAGAAAACAACCCCTTAGTACTTACAACCTGCCTTTGCTTAGGTGCCCTTACAACACTATTTACAGCAACTTGTGCTTTAACCCAAAATGACATCAAAAAAATTGTAGCTTTTTCCACCTCAAGTCAACTGGGCCTAATGATAGTCACAATTGGACTTAATCAACCACAACTAGCCTTTCTACATATTTGTACCCATGCTTTCTTTAAAGCTATACTTTTTCTCTGCTCTGGCTCTGTAATCCATAGTCTAAATGATGAACAAGACATTCGAAAAATAGGAGGAATACACCACCTAACCCCCTTTACTTCTTCATGCCTAACAATTGGGAGCCTTGCTTTAACAGGAACTCCTTTCCTAGCCGGCTTTTTTTCTAAAGATGCTATTATTGAAGCCCTAAATGTCTCCCACCTTAATGCCTGAGCCCTTGTCCTAACCCTTCTTGCTACTTCTTTCACAGCTATCTACAGCTTACGCGTTATTTTCTTTGTGACTATAGGCCACCCACGGTTTAATGCTTTCTCCCCCATTAATGAAAACAACAAAGCTGTCATTAACCCAATTAAACGCCTCGCATGAGGAAGCATTATTGCAGGCTTGCTTATTACATCAAATATTACCCTCCCTAAAACCCCAATCATAACTATGCCCCTCCTTCTTAAAATAGCTGCCCTTTCTGTTACAATCCTGGGCCTACTTATTGCCTTAGAGCTTGCTAATTTAACAAACAAACAATTTAAACTGACCCCAAAGCTTTCAACACATAACTTTTCAAACATACTAGGATTTTACCCTGCACTTATACATCGCCTACCCCCCAAACTCAATCTTTTTTTAGGACAGTATATTGCTGCACAAATAATTGACCAAACATGACTTGACAAAACAGGCCCAAAAGCCATTTATACATCAAACCTTCCTTTAATTACAACCACAAGCAACACACAACAAGGAATGGTTAAAACTTTTCTCTCCCTCTTTTTTCTTACCTTCATACTAGCCCTCCTCTTATTAAGCATCTAAACTGCCCGAAGAGTGCCTCGACTCATGCCACGACACACTTCTAAAACCACAAATAAGGTTAATAGCAAAACTCCCCCACTTAGCACAAGAAGCCCACCTCCAGACGAATATATTAATGCAACTCCCCCCATATCCCCCCGAACTAAAGAAAACTCAAAACCCTCATCCAATGTGGGCCACAAACCCCCAAATCAACTACTTGAAAAAATTAACCCCCCAACTAAAACAGCCCCCACATACCCTACTGCATTAAATAGTACAGACCGGCTCCCCAAAGTCTCTGGGTAGGGCTCAGCAGCTAATGCTGCAGAATAAGCAAATACTACCAATATCCCCCCTAGATAAATTAAAAAAAGGACAAGAGACAAAAAAGGAGCCCCATGCCCCATTAACAAACCACACCCCATCCCAGACACAACAACTAAACCCAAAGCCCCAAAATAAGGAGAAGGATTAGAAGCTACCACAACTAAACCCAAAACAAGCCCCACTATAAAAATACACATAATGTAAAACATCATTCCTGCCAGGATTTTAACCAGGACTAATGGCTTGAAAAACCACCGTTGTAATTCAACTACAAGAAACCTTAATGACCAGCCTCCGAAAAACCCACCCCCTCCTTAAAATTGCAAACCACGCCCTAGTAGATTTACCTGCCCCATCAAACATCTCTGCTTGATGAAACTTCGGCTCCCTCTTAGGCCTCTGCTTAATTGCTCAAATTGTAACAGGACTTTTTCTTGCAATACATTATACCTCTGATATTGCCACAGCTTTTTCCTCTGTTGCACACATTTGTCGTGACGTAAATTTTGGCTGACTCATCCGGAACATACATGCTAATGGTGCCTCCTTCTTCTTTATTTGTATTTATTTACATATTGGACGAGGCCTTTACTATGGCTCCTATCTGTACAAAGAAACCTGGACAATTGGCGTCGTTCTCCTCTTACTTGTAATAATAACAGCATTTGTAGGTTATGTTCTCCCTTGAGGACAAATATCTTTTTGAGGGGCTACAGTCATTACCAACCTTCTTTCTGCTGTCCCCTACGTAGGGGGTACCCTTGTCCAATGAATTTGAGGCGGCTTCTCAGTAGACAATGCAACCCTGACACGTTTTTTTGCATTTCACTTCCTTCTCCCCTTCGTAATTCTTGCTGCTACTCTTCTTCACCTTCTCTTTTTACATGAAACAGGCTCAAATAACCCAGCAGGGCTTAACTCTGATGCTGACAAGATTCCCTTCCACCCCTACTTTTCTTACAAAGACCTCCTAGGCTTTGCTCTTATACTACTAGCCCTCACTTCCCTTGCCCTTTTTTCCCCAAATTACCTTGGTGATCCTGATAATTTTATCCCTGCCAACCCCCTCGTCACCCCCCCACACATCAAACCAGAATGATATTTTCTTTTTGCTTATGCTATTTTACGCTCTATTCCCAACAAATTAGGAGGAGTATTAGCCCTCCTTGCTTCAATCTTGGTTTTGCTACTAGTACCTCTCCTTCATACATCAAAACAACGAAGTTTAACTTTCCGCCCCCTGTCACAATTCCTTTTTTGGACCCTTGTAGCAGATGTACTAATTCTTACATGAATCGGAGGAATGCCCGTAGAACACCCTTACATTATTATTGGACAAGTAGCATCTATTGTATATTTTTCCCTATTTCTCGGCTTCTTCCCAATAGCTGGCTGACTAGAAAACAAACTTCTAAAAATAAACTGCCATAGTAGCTCAGCGCCAGAGCGCCGGTCTTGTAAACCGGCCGCCGGAGGTTAAAATCCTCCCTATTGCTTCAAAGAAAGGAGATTTTAACTCCCACCCCTAGCTCCCAAAGCTAGCATTCTGAATTTAACTATTCTTTGTAAATACATATATGTATTTACACCATATATTTATGTTAACCATATATAATAATGCAATAGGACATATATGTATTATAACCATAAATAGAATTACCCCATTAATACATCAACATTACTTGAATACGTACTAAGTACATTAATGAAAAATTACATTTTATTACATTAAACTATTTTTCCCAAGTATTTTAAAAAATAATAAGTTTAATCAAAATATATAGATTAAACCCATTCATATCATTTTATACAATAATATTTTTATTTCACATATATGGAGAGGGATGACATTACTTTTAAGCACAGTAACGTCGTTTAATGAGGGTGAGGGACAATTATCGTGGGGGTTTCACACAGTGAATTATTCCTGGCATTTGGTTCTACATCTCAAGTCCATTACTTGCTCTATTTCCCCACACTGTCACTGGCCCTGGCATAAGTTATTGGTGGAGTTCATGATTAGCTGTGATCCCACATGCTTGCGCCTTCATTCTACCGGGCATGGTTATTTTTTTTTTTTTTTCCTTTCATTTAGCATTTCACAGTGCAGCGCTAAGGTTAACAGACAAGGTTGAACATTTTCTTGCATTTAATAGAAATACTTGCATGCATTAAGATGTGTATAGAAGAATTGCATAACTGATCTCATGAGCATAAATAACTAGTGATTTCTCCTAAGAGATCTAAGATTACCCCCTTCGTTTTTGGGCAAAACCCCCCTACCCCCCTAAACTCGTAAGCTATTATTTATCCTGAAAACCCCCCGGAAACAGGAAAGCCTCGAGCTAGGTGTTTGAGCCTCCAAAACGCATCTATTTACATTATTAAAATGGCGATTTT